TCCCTAGGTCTGCAAGAAGATCAAAAAATACGACATTGTATCAAAAATTATATACAAAAAAATATGAGAATATCCTATGGTGTCGAGGGAATTGCACGCATAGAAATTCTAAAAAGAATTGATCTGATTCAAGTCATAATCTATATGGGATTCCCTAAGTTATTACTAGACGGTGGAATCCGAAGAGTTGAAGAATTGCAGAGGAATATACAAAAAGAACTGAACTGTTTGAACCAAAAACTCAACATTACTGTGACAAGAATTCCAAGCCCTTATGGACAACCTAATATTCTTGGAGAATTTATAGCGGGGCAATTAAAGAATCGAGTTTCGTTTCGAAAAGCAATGAAAAAAGCAATAGAATTAACTGAACAGGCGGATACAAAAGGAATTCAAGTCCAAATTGCAGGACGTCTCGATGGAAAAGAAATAGCACGTGTCGAATGGATCAGAGAAGGTAGGGTTCCTCTACAAACCATTCAGGCTAAAATTGATTATTGTTTCTATACAGTCCGAACGATCTATGGGGTATTAGGCATAAAAATTTGGATATTTCTAGAGGATTAATAAGAATACGTTACTTGTCTTTCTTCTTTATGCGATATTCATTGCAAAAAAAATAAAAAACAACAAACTCTTTGCTTTCAGTCTTTTTTTTTATTTCTGAATTTTTTTTTTAATGATAATTCTTAATTTCTATAAGATTGCATAAAAAAATGATTAATGATTTTATAGAATTGCTATGCTTAGTGTGTGACTCGTTAGTTTTTTTGATAAGATAGGATTCAAAAAAGGAACCAACCCTTACTATGAACTCATTACTATAGAACTAATAACCAACTCATCGCTTTGCATTATCTGGATACCAAAAAGCAGTCAAAATATGATATATTGATCATATACTTGTAGCAACTGCAAGATTTCTTGTATTGCATAGAAAAGAAAACCAATCGAATTGTGATAGAAAATAAAGTATACAGATAAAAGGAAGGTTGATAGAAAGCTAGAAAAAAAAATGGAATGATATATAATTCCAATATGTATGTAAGGTTTATGAGTCTTCTCAGAAAAACACAAATCAAATAAGGCAATGTAATAAAGCATCAATACGGATTGATCTAGTTATGGGCGAATCAGTTCGTTCATATAAAAATAAAAAATAATCAAGAGCCTCGAGCCAATAAAGACTGAGAAGATTGACTCAAGAAAAAATCTTCTGCGGGGGCTCCGTTGTAGAATTCAAACCTAACCATGAATTGAGAAGCAATGGGAACGAAAGAACCCACGAATACGGGGGATTCCATTGAAAAACGAATCTTAATAATTCATTGGGTGGGATGGCGAAACGAACCAGGAACCAATTCATTTATTCCCAAAAGGCATGAACGAATCCTACAGCTGAAATAGATTTGAAAAAGTCAATATTCGCCCGCGAAGTTTTTTAGTAGATTACTGCTATTCAATCTCATTCGATTCTTTTCTTTTTAATTTTGAATAAAAAATCAAAACAAAAAGAAATAACAAAAACACATTCTTCATAAATCAAATTGATTTAAATGTTTCTAAATCCAAACAAGATATCAAAATTTCGAATTTAGAATAGATTAATTGAAATCTTAAAAAATCCAGGATTCAGTATATTTTACGAAAATTCGAAAATTGGAATCGTTTCGTTCGCGAGGAGCCGGATGAGGAGAAACTCTCATGTCCGTTTCTGTAGTAGAGATGGTATTGAGAAAGAACCATCCACTATAACCCCAAAAGAACCAGATTTCGTAAACAACATAGAGGAAGAATGAAAGGGATATCTTCTCGAGGAAGCCGTATTTCTTTCGGTAAATATGCTCTTCAGGCACTTGAGCCCGCTTGGATTACATCTAGACAAATAGAAGCAGGTCGGCGGGCAATGACCCGAAATGTGCGCCGTGGTGGAAAAATCTGGGTATGTATATTTCCGGACAAACCTGTTACGTTAAGACCTACGGAAACACGTATGGGTTCAGGGAAGGGATCCCCCGAATATTGGGTAGCTGTCGTTAAACCAGGTAGAATACTTTATGAAATGGGTGAAGTTGGAGAAAATATAGCCAGAAAGGCTATTTCAATAGCGGCGTCCAAAATGCCTATACGAACTCAATTTATTATGTCAGGTTAGACAGGTAGACCGACGGAAAAAAGTCTTAGAGATAAAAAAACAATTGTGGGTTTCTTTTATTTTGAATTTGAACAAGAATATTTCTTTTTTTTACTTCGACTTTCTCTTTGCATTGAAAGAACAGATTCAAAACAAAAATGATATGATTCAAGCTCAAACCCATTTGAATGTCGCGGATAACAGCGGGGCTCGAAAATTGATGTGTATTCGAATCATAGGAGCTAGTAATCGCCAATATGCTCATATTGGCGACATTATTGTCGCTGTGATTACGGATGCATTACCAAACCCATCTCTAGAAAGATCAGAAGTGATCAGAGCTGTAATTGTTCGTACTTGTAAAGAACTTAAACGCAACAACGGCATGATAATACGATATGATGACAATGCAGCAGTTGTTATTGATCAAGAAGGAAATCCAAAAGGAACTCGAGTTTTCGGCGCGATTGCCCGAGAATTGAGACAGTTAAATTTCACTAAAATAATTTCATTATCACCTGAAGTATTATAGTATCACATCCGACTTAATAGAGTAGAGCCCTACTCGTCTACTTAGTTATTGAATGAAATAGATAACTTAAATTTAGTGAATCGAATTTTATCTGACGCGTATCTCTTTATTTATTTCAAATATTTGAAAATTCAATAAAATAATTTGAAGTATTTTATTGTTTATATTATTTAATAATATAATATTAAACATTTTTAAACATTCTTATTGTTATTGAATATTTTTTTTATTACATAAAAAGTAAAAAAAAAAGCATGTTGATTAGATCAAAAACGTGGAGGCAACAAAAATTAAAATTTATCATGGGTAGAGACACTATTGCTGACGTAATAACCTCTATACGAAATGCTGACATGAATAGAAAAGGGATGGTTCAAATAGAATCTACTAACATCACGGAAAACGTTGTAAAAATGCTTTTACGAGAGGGGTTTCTTGAAAACGTGAGAAAACATCAGGAAAACAACAAATATTTTTTGGTTGTAACCCTACGACATAGAAGGAATAGAAAAGGAATGTATCCAACTATTTTAAATTTAAAACGGATCAGTAGGCCTGGTCTACGAATCTATTCTAACTATCAACGAATTCCTAGAATTTTAGGCGGGATGGGAATTGTAATTCTTTCTACTTCTCAAGGGATAATGACAGACCAAGAGGCTCGACTGGAAGGAATTGGGGGAGAAATTTTGTGTTATATATGGTAATCCTTCTTATATCTGAATTGTCGCAAAAATAGAATTGACTATTTGTCAAAAGAAAAAAAGACGTGTTAATTACTCTTAACATTATTTGATATTTCGAGAGGTTTTAACTAAAACGAAAAGAACAAAAAATGGATTCCTAATTCATAATAACAAGGATTCGAATGATTAGGTGCTTTTTTTTTAACCATCAGCATTTCTTTGATGAGAATACAATTCGAGGTTGGGGTTTCAAATTTCAATAAATTGATTTTCTTCCAATAAGTATACTCAGAATTCAGTTTAGGAATGACAACTATGAAAATAAGAGCCTCCGTTCGTAAAATTTGTGATAAATGTCGATTGATCCGTAGGAGAGGACGAATTATAGTAATTTGTTCCAATCCGAGACATAAACAAAGACAAGGATAATCTTTTGAAAATGGACTCTATAACATAAAGTAACCAATACAAAAATAGGATCTGTTTTGACATGAAATGGATATATCCATATACCTCAAATTTCTCGTTATAAGATGATAAAGTAAAGTATGGCAAAATCTATACGAAGAACTGGTTCACGGAGAAATGCCCGGATTGGGTCACGTAAGAATATACGCCGAATACCAAAGGGCGTTATTCATGTTCAAGCAAGTTTCAACAATACCATTGTGACTATTACAGATGTCCGAGGTCGGGTAATCTCTTGGGCCTCCGCCGGTACTTGTGGATTCAAAGGTACAAGAAGAGGGACTCCATTTGCTGCTCAAACCGCAGCAGGAAAGGCTATTCGTACAGTCATAGATCAAGGTATGCAACGAGCAGAAGTGATGATCAAAGGTCCCGGTCTCGGTAGGGATGCAGCATTACGAGCTATTCGAAGAAGTGGTATACCATTAAGTTTCGTACGTGATGTAACCCCTATGCCCCATAATGGATGTAGGCCCCCTAAGAAAAGACGTGTATAGAAATAAAAATGAAATAGATTTCAAGAGAAATAAACAATTCAATGATCTGATCAAATAATATTAATATGGTTCGAGAGAAAGTAAGAGTATCTACTCGGACACTACGGTGGAAGTGTGTTGAATCAAGAGCAGATAGTAAGCGTCTTTATTATGGACGCTTTATTCTGTCTCCACTTAAGAAAGGACAAGCCGATACAATAGGCATTGCAATACGAAGAGCTTTGTTGGGGGAAATAGAAGGAACATGCATCACCCGAGCAAAATTTGAAAAAATACCACATGAATATTCTACGATAGTGGGTATTCAAGAATCAGTACATGAGATTTTAATGAATTTGAAAGAAATTGTATTGCGAAGTAATCTGTATGGAACTAGCAACGCGTCCATTTGTTTCCAGGGCCCTGGATGTGTAACTGCTCAAGATATTATCTTACCAACTTCTGTGGAAATCATTGATAACACACAGCATATAGCTACACTAACAGAACCAATTCATTTTTGTATTGGATTACAAATCGAGAGAAATCGAGGATATCATATAAAAACACCCAAAAACTTTCACGAAGAAAGTCATCCTATCGATGCTGTATTCATACCTGTTCGAAATGCAAATCATAGTATTCATTCTTATGAGAATGGAAATGAAAAAGAAGAGATACTTTTTCTTGAAATCTGGACAAAC